ATACTGATTAGTTCTGCTTCCATTTTTATGTTGTCATTAGGAAAACACAATTTGAAATTCAAATCCCAGAATCGTTCATGAATTCCAAGTAAGGAGTCAATGGTTCAAAGTTCTCGTCTGAAAAATACACATTTTTTTTCTCAATAGAAAAACGAGAGAATGTTTTTAGCATTGTGTATTTTCAGATACTATACAATCAAAGGGATGGATCAAATCCAATCAAAAGGGGTATTTCTTTTTTTTTTTTTTTAGGAAATAAAAGGATTAAGGAAAACAGAAGTCAAAATGCAAGTACAATAATAATTCCGTAATCCGGAAAAAATTGCACCTATTTTCTATCATTTTGGCGGCATGGCCGAGCGGTAAGGCGGGGGACTGCAAATCCTTTTTCCCCAGTTCAAATCCGGGTGTCGCCTGAATCACCAAAAAACTCGAAATCATAATCGATTTATTGGATGGATTTCTCAATAGTGTTCGGTAGAACCCATTTTTGACTCTGCGACATTAATTCCACTATTATTACTGAGGAATAATTCCTTCGTATTTATAGAGATTAGGGGACATAATGCACATGGATATAGTAAGTCTCGCTTGGGCTGCTTTAATGGTAGTCTTTACATTTTCCCTTTCACTCGTAGTGTGGGGAAGAAGTGGGCTTTAGAAGTACTACTAATTGAGTTCAGGAATCAAACCCGCTTGTTTTATAGATCGTTCTGCAACGCACTTTGAACTATTTAAAATCAAAACTCTGAATTTGGAATCCCATTGGATTCCAATGGAGTAATCTATGATAGGAATCATACTCTTTCAATCCAAGAGATATTTCTCCCGTCTTTGTACTTCGAAAAGAAAGGGATTCAGATGATTGGAAATTTATTCCAACCTAAAATTCTTCCGAAATTTTCTATTTCAATCAATGGGAATGGGGCTCTTACTATCTTTATAGACGGATACTAAGGAAGTTTTTCTTTTTTTATTTATTTCCCTCTTGACTCTTCAAAAAAGAAGTCGTTTTGTTAAGCGTATACACACTTTCTATAAGAAATGATATCGAGATCGTGGTTGTTTAAGGAGAGACTGGTCAATAATAAGATCTTGCCTCGGGCGGGTTACATATCGGGCATTTACCCTTTGGTTTCTATTCGAATTTTAGAAAGGCGGTTTAGGCTTTATCACCTTATTTCATATGGCGTTAAAAATAGGCGAGGTTTCCCCTTCCTTATTAGTAAAAGGAAAGGAATTAGAATCCTAAAATAAGAATTATTTTAGATTGAGCGGAACAAATAGATGTAGCAAATTGGGTCTTATGTCAATTCCATAAAATATATGGAATATATTGATATGGAAATGGAATTAATATACACATATAGGAAGAGAATATTGTAGATTGATATATAGAAACTTAAGCGTTTATCTTTATTCTAGATTCCAGCTTTATAGACTAAGAGATAGATAGTATGGTAGAAAAATTCATTTTTCTACCATACTATCTATCTCTTAGATAATTTCCGATTCTAGTGCGCTCATTTCATTTAAGTTAAGACGTGAAATTGGACCCCTTTCATTTTACTTCGTAAATTTTGGATAAGAACTTGGAAGGAAAGTTTGATTCAAATTCATTTGAAAATTCAATCGAATTAATCATTTTGACTGACTGTTTTTACGTAAATGATAAGTAGAAAGGCGGTAGGAACTAGAATGAATAGTGCAGTAGCAATAAATGCAAGAATATTTACTTCCATAATCTCATCGGTTTTTTACTTCGCAATAACTCGGGATTTAATCCCCTAGAGATGATAAATCTTTCGTCTATCGTCTGTAAATTCAATGGATGAATTACCTCTCGATGATCTTGAACCGAATCACTATCATGAATAACAATATCTGATCTATCAAATCAACCCGTCGTCAAGACTTGAATAGTATAACATAGGAAGTTCTTTTATCCATACCGAATCAAAATTTTGATTCCTAACTCAATTACTCCGAAATGATATTTATCATCCGTTTCCTTGTTTTTTCTATAACCCACCTTTGCGTCTTCCTTGGAGAATCTTCTGATGAAGGATCATCAGATTGCCTTTCCACTTCAATTAATTACTAATTACATAGTTCCGAACCTAACAAACAAAAAAAGCGAGATGGAAAAATAGGAAAAAAAAAAAGAAATCAAGACCCCTTTTTGCTTTGGGAATGCAAGTATACCCCTTGACATTCTTTACTAGTTCATAGAAAGGGAAAAATGGATTTTTGTATTTATTGGATCCGTCGGGACTGGCGGGGCTCGAACCCGCAGCTTCCGCCTTGACAGGGCGGTGCTCTAACCGATTGAACTACAATCCCAGGGAAATAAGGGATCTGGCAGAAATTTGGATTCTTTTTTATCTTCGTATGGGGTCTTTCTAAAGGACAAGGGATTTTCTACTATCTCATGGTAGATTGATGCGGCTTATTGGGCCGAGCTGGATTTGAACCAGCGTAGACATATTGCCAACGAATT